TTGACTTCTATAGTGAAGATAGTCGCACGTAATGACAGATCACCGCCATATTATTAAAAGCTTGTGGTAAGAATGGATTTCGTTCTAGTGCTCGAAAATAATATTCCAAAGCTTTCGTATGCTCTCCATTACTTGTATGGATAAGACCTATATTATAGAGTATATAACTTCGATCATAAGGATCAATTTCTAGTCGCATAGCTTCATAATAATTCTGTAAAGCTTCTGCATAATTGCCTTCGGATTGAGCTGACATCCGTTACGGTCGCCATTCAATTAAAATAAAAGAATCTCCGTTCCAGAACCGTACGTGAGATTTTCACCTCATACGGCTCCTCCCTTATGTGCATAAGGAGAATATACATAAAATCAAAAAGATGAAAATATTCTCATTATAGACTGAGCAGGGCTAGTGTTTTTACAAGAAATATCTAGCAAACCTTCCTGCAAGAGATCTTTTCTTAACATCAAGACTAGATAGAAATGAGAACTCGAGCAATTTCTTTGTTTTCAACGCCTCCTAATTTCCAGGAATTAGTCACTTCAAACAACCTTCGATGGTTATATTGGTATCCAAAGTACGAACGAGATGGATGTTTGTTGTCCCAACCATTCTTTTAGTCCCGAGCCCAATAAAATAAGGAAAGGGGTCATTTCTAACAAGGTTTTTGTGTTGTTGATTCCTAAGTGTAGTGCTTCTTCCCTTATGCTGTCCGTTGGTACTAGTGGAGTAGGATTATCCCATAGAACCTTTAGGTTCTAACCTTTCGCTCAATACTAGAATCGAAAATTGAAACATAGAATCTGAGGTTGCATTAATCGAGGATACACGACAGAAGGAATTGTTCTATTTCCAAACTTCACCTTCAACAAGCGTAGATTTCTTTCAAAAATTTTCCCGAATCACGTGTCTTTCTCGTAAGACCGAGAGAAATTCAATAAAATAAAAAAAGAATCAAATCACACCATCTCTGTAATAGGTAAATGCCTCCTTTTCTCCTGAAGTTGTCGGAATTATTTGCAATAAGATATTGGCTACAATTGAAAAGGTCTTATCAATAAAATTTCCATTTATCCGCGATCTAGGCATAGCCAGTAATCCGTTTTCAAATTTTTCTCATTCCTTCTCGTAGGAAAATGATCCCACAAAGAAAAGAATTATACAGTACAAAATAACATAAAAATAGATTGATTTGCAAAAAAAAAATGAGTAAGAAAATAATTGTCTTGGGGCCCCGAAAGATCTTTTTTTACTTTGATGAAAAATTTTCTATTTTTATTTGTAAAATAAAATAATATATTATAGTTTTATATAGTTTTATAGTTAAAATAGATTGGTCATACCCACCGAATAATCTAGAATCGAATAGCAAGAACTCACTATTCACTGGGTTTTTGATTCATAATCATTATGTAGGAGAGATGGCCGAGTGGTTCAAGGCGTAGCATTGGAACTGCTATGTAGGCTTTTGTTTACCGAGGGTTCGAATCCCTCTCTTTCCGCACCCTCACTTAATAGACCTAGATCCGTTTTATTAAAAATACCGAGCAACGGAGACCTTTATTCCACCAATTAAACCTTTCATTGATCGTTGATATAGATTCTCTATTCCCAATTGCCGCAACTAGGAAGAATACCGGAAAGAATATGAAAATATCCCCTCTGACTATGATACATAATACATAAATGAGATAAAATCGGAATCAAAGCCGTGTTTTGCTTACTTAACCTTAGGTTAATTTGATAAAAGGGAATAAAATTGCCTGAACCTCTGCTATTTTATATTTTATTTGAGTTTAGGTTTAATTAAGTTTGACGAGAATAATACTCTACGACTAGCAATTCATTTATTTTTAAACCGACCCATTTACTATCTATTATTTGATTGACTAGTCCTTTATATTGGACTGGGTGAAGAGTCAAATGGTTTGGCACTTCCGCCTGAGGGGAAGAGTTGAGAGAATTTTGAATCAGAGTTCTGGATTTTTGTTCATCTTTCGCCATAATAATATCTCGGGGTTTACAGCGATAACTTGGTATATCTACTATACGCCCATTCACTAAAATATGCCTATGGTTAACTAATTGGCGGGCTGCGGGAATAGTCGAAGCCATACCCAACCGAAAAAGGATGTTATCCAAACGCATTTCAAGTAATTGTAGTAAAACTTGACCTGTTGACCCCTTGGCTTTTCCGGCGATATGAACGTATTTAAGTAATTGTCGTTCTGTAAGACCATAATGAAAACGCAATTTTTGTTTTTCTTCTAGGCGAATACGATATTGAGATTTTTTCCCGGAACGCGATTGGTTTCTAAGATCACTCCCGGCTTTAGGCCTTTTATTAGTTAGTCCCGGTAAAGCCCCCAGGCGGCGTATTTTTTTGAAACGAGGTCCTCGGTAACGAGACATAAAATAAAGACTCCTTAATTCTTATTAAGAATTCATTTCATTCTTTTTTTTTTTTTTATTTTACAGAATAAATCAAAACTCAAACTGAACTAAATGAAGCGAAGTTTGCTGAAGTAGTCTACTTGTACTATTACTATACAGAAGAATGAGATAAATTGAATAAATAGTCAAACTTTCTATTATTCTATATATAATAGAAGATATAAGATCCTTTTCCTGGCATAGTCAGGAGTTCCCCCTATAATTTAATAAATTCATTAATTTTGGAAAGAGGGGAAGAAACTTTTCAATATTCTTTGATTTCAAAGAAAGATTCTCCGTTTTTCAAAACAAAAATAGAATAAAAAAATGAAAAATATAAAAAAGCCAGCTATCGGAATCGAACCGATGACCATCGCATTACAAATGCGATGCTCTAACCTCTGAGCTAAGCGGGCCCACATTATAGTAATAGAAATTTTCTATGCATAGCATAGGAATTCAAGACACTATTACTATAAGTATAGTGTCTCTAGAAATATAGAAAAGAACAAAATCCACAATTACCAATAAATATAAATATTGGCAGAACGATTTCTACAGCGATATAAAATTTGGATTTCTTTATCACAATTCTAAATTAGAATAGAATAATATTCGACAGTCAATCTTAAATATTTTTAGATAGTTAAACTTTTTTTATTTTGAATTCAGATGATATTTGAAATTCTTTTTGTTACACTTCTATATTTTCTATCCTACAATATTTCGCTAAATTTCTTCCTAATTTGGTTGATTAATTATAACTAATCCAACATTCCTCGGCTTTCATTTGTCAAAGGAAAGGGGAAGTTAAGAAAAAAAAAAGAATTGACCCTTTAAGTATCCCAACTGCATGGGAAAAATGGCATGAAGAGAAAGATATATAAAGGATATATATCAATCTATATTGAATTGCCGATACAGAAATGATAAAATCCAATTTGATTGAATCAAATATGGGTTTACTATAGGAAAGAAAAAAATACTTTTTTGAGATAGTAATCGCTATCTAATAAATTCAAAGGTTCCAGTATAAATAAAAGAAAAAAGGAATAATCTAATTATTATAATTATTATTATAATTTATAATAAAAATAATAAAATCTGAATTTCAAAACAAAAGACAAAAAGAAGGGGGATATGGCGAAATCGGTAGACGCTACGGACTTAATTGGATTGAGCCTTGGTATGGAAACTTACTAAGTGATAACTTTCAAATTCAGAGAAACCCCGGAATTAATAAAAATGGGCAATCCTGAGCCAAATCCTGTTTTCTCAAAACAAAGGTTCAAAAAACGACAAAAAAGGATAGGTGCAGAGACTCAATGGAAGCTGTTCTAACGAATGGAGTTGACTGCGCCGGTAGAGGAATCTTTCCATGGAAATTTTAGAAAGGATAAACGCATCTATTCTATCTATTGAATACTATATCAAATTTTTCATGTTGGCCCAAATCTGTTTTTTTTTTTTTTTTATATTTAATATGAAAATATAAAAAAAAGTGTGAATTTATTTCACGTTGAAGAAAAAATAGAATATTCATCAACTCATTCACTCCATAGTCCGGTAGATCTTTTAAAGAACTCATTAATCGGACGAGAATAAAGATAGAGTCCCGTTCTACATGCTACATGTCAATACTGGCAACAATGAAATTTATAGTAAGAGGAAAATCCGTCGACTTTAAAAATCGTGAGGGTTCAAGTCCCTCTATCCCCAAAAAGCCTATTTGACCCCTAAAATATTTAAACTACCCCCCTTTTTCATTAGCGGTTCCAAATTCCCTTATCCTTCTAATTCTTTGACAAGCTTATTTTGGCGTAAATGACTGACTTTCTTTTATCACATGTGATATAGAATACACATTGCAAATGAAGCAAGGAATGCCGATATGAATAACGTTGAAATTACAGGACTTGGAGAAAACTTTGTAATCCCCCCCGTGTCCCTTTAATTGACATCGACTCCAGTCATCTAATAAAATGAGGGTGGGATGCTACATTGGAAATGGTCGGGATAGCTCAGCTGGTAGAGCAGAGGACTGAAAATCCTCGTGTCACCAGTTCAAATCTGGTTCCTGACACATGGTTTAATTTATATTTATAAATTAAAGATTTATAAATATAAATTAATTGATATGAAGAGAGATACGTATTGATTTTGAATCTAGATCATAATACATACTTTTATTTTATCTATCTTGGCGAGATATACCCCATCTATAAAATAGATGGGAAAAGTTTCTTAAAGAAATAAAATGAAATTCTATTTTATCTTTTTTTTTTCTTTCATTCAAAAAGAATGTTAATACTTCATACATATTTGAAAGGGTAAATTGGTTTGTTCAAAGAACAAAAAGTCAAAGTGTGAAAATAGACAAGATTCGGTTCAGATACAATACAAATAAATTGAATTGGATACCCTTCCATTTCTTGGTATTTTCATTCCTATTCAATTTATTAATTCGTCTCGACATTACTTTAAGGTTCATGGTGGAGAACTCCTTTGATTCATCCTATTGGTTTGGCTCATACGAAATCCAAATAAATCTAAGAATCCCAACGAA